TAAAAATCCGAAAACTCCTCTTTGTGGTTATAATGCCAAAAAATCAAGTCGGCTCATTCGTCTATATATTGATCGTTATAGGCCTCTTGAATCTTCTATTTACCTATTTTATTTGTTGTTATTTATGTGTAGTGCGGCTTTACTGCTGTTTTCTTTATTATTGATAGGAATTATCTTGTTAAGACCCTATTAATTGATTAAAACCTCAGATTCATACTAGAACCACGATGATTCAATAAAACCCTTTCAAACTAAGTCCCAAAATTCCCTGAGTAAGAACCGTTGGATCATCACTTATTCAATGAATAGATATAATGACTAAAAATCCAAAGAAACCTTTGTCCTTTGATCAAAATAAGCCTAAACGAAAGTTTAGTTTGAAAAAAAAAATTTCGAAGTCCGGCCACGAGGTCTAACTATTAAGTATGAATCATAGTTCTAATACTTTGTAATCTATTTCATATATATATTCCGTGCTCCAGATACTAGAATGAATATCCGACGAAGTAAAACCATCTCTATCAAGATGACAGACCCATTCTCTGTACTATCCATAGGATCAATTATACCAAGTCACACACTCATATTCCGGAAATACAGAAACAAAGAAATTCCACGGTCGAACTACCAAAATAGAATGGGATAAAAATCATAAACCTAAACGCTTCATTTTGTATTGAAAAAGCCAGTTAATGGTTCTTGTGAATCTAATTCATTGAAATTCCATCCAGTAAAATGGAAGAATTATAAATCTCCAAAATAATCGATAGGAATATCGCAAATAGAGCCATTGCGAGACCCATCAAAGGAGTAGTTCCCCACCCAGGAGCTACTTTACCATATTCTGAATTCAATGGTTTCAATAAACTCCCTGCATTAGTTCGTTTGGGGCGGCCAGATCTAGAACTACCCTCAACGGTTTGTGTAGCCATAATATTTTATATTCAGTAAGATCTGTTGACTTTGTATACCATTCCGTTGTAAATAAATGATCTTATCATAGATCCATTGTGGTCTTAAAACTATATAATGTCTTAAAACTATATAATAATGGAAACAGCAACCCTAGTTGCCATCTTTTTATCCGGTTTACTTGTAAGTTTTACTGGGTACGCCTTATATACTGCTTTTGGGCAACCCTCTCAACAACTAAGAGATCCATTCGAGGAACACGGGGACTAGTTGAAGTAATGATCCTCCCAATATTGGGAGGATCATTACTTTCAATTGAGATAATGAAAAATCATTTCACCTTTTTAGTTGGAACTTTAGGCGGTTCTCGAAAAAAGATAGCGAAAAAAATTATTCCTAGAGTTGAGACTAAAAGGAATGTATAAACCAATGCTTCCATAGATTTGATCGTGGTTTACAATTATAGCTTCCATACCTGTTTATTGGGGATCGTCTCCCGGATAAAAAAAGAACAAGAGTCAAAAGTCAAAGAAAAGGCAGTGATTCAAACCAAGATTTATCCGGTACCCTATATCAAATCACAAAATAAAAATGAAAAGTAACAAGTAACAAAGCAATATTGTATCAAACTACTTGTCTTCTTGTAGTTGGATCTCCGAGTTTTTGGAATGCTCCAAATTCCACTTGAGCATCTAAATCTGGATCAATACCAGCAAAAACATCTCTAAACAAGGTTCTAGCGCCATGCCAAATGTGTCCGAAGAAGAAGAGCAAAGCAAACGAAGCATGCCCAAAAGTAAACCAACCCCTTGGACTGCTACGAAAAACACCATCGGATTTCAAAGTAGCACGATCTAATTCAAAAATTTCACCCAATTGAGCGCGTCTAGCATATTTTTTCACAGTAGCGGGATCACTATAACTGACTCCGTTGAGTTCGCCGCCATAGAACTCGACAGTTACACCTACTTGTTCGACACTATATTTTGATTCTGCCCTTCTAAAAGGAACATCGGCTCTAACAATTCCGTCTCCGTCTACCAAAACAACCGGAAATGTTTCAAAAAAAGTAGGCATACGACGTACAAAAAGTTCGCGCCCCTCTTTATCTCTAAAGATAGGATGTCCTAACCACCCAACAGCTATTCCATCCCCGTTGTCCATTGAGCCCGCTCTGAATAACCCCCCCTTTGCCGGATTATTGCCGATGTAATCATAAAAAGCCAGTTTTTCAGGAATTTTAGACCAAGCTTCAGATAAACTTTGATTTTCAGCTAACCCAGCACCAATTCTGCGATATATTTCTTGTTGGAAGTATCCTTGATCCCATTGATAACGAGTGGGACCAAATAATTCAATCGGGGTAGTTGCTGAACCATACCACATAGTTCCGGCAACTACAAAAGCTGCAAAAAAGACAGCAGCAATACTACTGGAAAGGACAGTTTCGATATTTCCCATACGTAATCCTTTGTATAGGCGTTGAGGTGGACGGACACTAAGATGGAATAGACCCGCCAATATGCCCAATGTCCCTGCTGCAATATGATGAGAGGCTATTCCTCCCGGAACAAAAGGATCAAAACCC